ATAAGGTTTGGAACCCTATTTCTATCTATTGATGAGACAACTGTCTAATTCTTGATCCATCAGAAAGAAATCGATATGTATCTGATGGAGTCTACATCGTACGTAGAGCGCCCAAGCGCTTTTTAGGCCAGCTCAGTTCTCTTATCCATCGGTCCAATGCACTGGGCTCATCTCATGGAGGGAAAAGCCAAAATGTAGTTGTGTTGTTGTTGTTCGCCGCCTCGACGCATTCCCTTCTCTCCCCGGCATCGTCCCACACAGAAAGAAAGAGCGCAGAGCCCCGGCTCGACCTGTAGGTCCGCTAACGTAAAGCGAGGAGTTGAGCCTGAACTGGCGAACCGAAGTCACTTTCGGAACCATACTTCCTACAGCTAACACGTGTGTCCAGTCCAGCGGGAACGCGCAGCGCAAACGAACGTGAGCTGCTATACCGAATCCCCCGCTGGCCATCGGGGACCGAGTGGTAAGGCCATGATCTGCAGGGGAACGGATCACTCATTCTTCCATTGGGGACAGGTGCACTAACGACAACTCCAAACGTCACACATCCGCCGCCTACCTACCGTTTAGGTGGCACCAGCGAGATCCAGCTAAGGAAAAAAAGTGTCGCGGCTGCTCCGCTGCGGTCTCATGAACTGAACTTCGTTGCCTTCCCACGCGCGAAGCGAATGGGCGCTGTGCCGTGGGTCAGTTTCGGGGCGGGGGGCGAAGAGAGACCAAAAGAATGATTCATTTGGATCGACGAGCTTTTTCAGCCCCAAAACTAAGAATCAATGGAATGTCTGTCTATCCATGAACATCTATTCTATCTGTATATCTAGGGGGTCTCTCTATACATATAAAAGTTTTTTATGGCATGATATGATCGCCTAGCCGTAGCCGCATATCAGCTGCGCTCAATATGCGGGATTTCTGTTGGATCAGATCTTTCGCTTTGACGGAAGCTTTTGGACCTAGCGAAAAGGACTCTAAGCCTTCGCGCAAGCAAGCGCGAGAGAAGCAAGCAAAGTAGAAGCTTTGTGCCAGAAGCAAGACGAGGAAGCGGAGCTGTCGTAGAAGCTTCGCTTCCCCCGACCGACTAAAATACAACAGACCTACTTTGATTCAAAAAAAGAAAGGTTTGGCAACAAGCAAACGGCTTTCTATCATAGTTGCAAGGGTTCCAAACCTTAACTACTTAAGTACCAAAGGCTGCTTTCGGTTGGTTTCATAAGGGGGCTGTTCACTACAAGCTATCAGCGCTGTCTTAGTCTTAGATTGAACGGCAATAAGATAAGTCGACGTTCAATCTCTAAGGCGGGTTGGAGCTGAGAACGGAATAGTGTTCGTGTCCAAAGGTGAACAAAGCCCTAGCTTCTAGAGTTCGCTGCTTTTCCCAGGCCGGAGAAGGGCTTATACTGCTCGCCTTTGTTTGATATGTTCATTCAGTACCAATACAAACTACAACTACACCAAAGTGGAAGGGCCACTATAGAAGCTAGAAGTAGCCTATAGTAAAGTAGTCGGCCTAACCAAAGCGTCACGACAACAGAAAATGACCCTTATGAATGGAATCTTAAGTAGGGGGCTTAGCCCGCCCGCCTACCAATCAAAGAGGCTGAGAGTAAGCGTAAGTTCACCCGTAAGCTCTTCGAGCTTTCTCCGCCAGAGAGGGTATAGAAGGGGAGAAGCGACTCGTCGTAGAAGCTTCGCTTCCGGGACGAAGCCAAGCCTAAAAGATCGACTTGGCGCAGGAGGCCAAGCATTCTGGGCCGGAAGGAGGCAAGCAAATGAAGGGAGGCATTACGGGCCGACTACAAGAAGCTTTGCTTCGTAGACTCGACAAGTCGCTTATAGAATGCCGACTACTAAGTGAAGACTTTCCACTTAATAAGGGAAGGGGGGGGGCGCTTAGCGAGCTTTATAAGGCCGACCACTACCCGCTGGCGGAGAAAGCTCGAAGAGCTTCCCTTCATTCGCTTCGCGGGAGCCGCACAGCACATAGCTGGAAGTAAGAGGGCCCGTACTACCTGCCTAACCCCTCGCTCCGAGGGACCGTAGATCGGACCTTCTAAACCACCCCATTCATCCAAAAGAGAAGGGAAGGGGCCTATGTATTTGCATGACCCCCGCAGATTTGACCCTATCTACACCCGGAGCCAATCCCCTAGCGGTCCTGCCACCACGCCGCAGAACGGGAGCTCGTGTGGAACCTTTTCTTTCTGGCGTAACAGCGGTGGAACGTAACAAAATATTACGGCCGCGTAACATAGAGGCCGGGGGTACGGTAAACTCGGCCAAAATATGACACCCGAAGGGCCCGGCACGCACAATCCTATCCTATCCGAGTCCGAGTTTACCCCTTGCACTTCGGACAGCCGTCCGTAGCATCATAAGGAGGACCTCCCTTTCGAGGTACAAAAATGGTACGGTACATAGGAAGTTGGTCTTTCTCAACGGCACGAAAACCCTTTCGATACAAGATAGGGCCGTTCACATGAAAGAAGAGAATGAATCCTTTCTTCTCTTCTTTCTCGAGGGGGAAAGAGAAATAGGTCTTATGGAGGGAGGGCGGAGGGGAAAGGCTTGGGCCTACCTATCCCGATAAGACCCCACCCCATAAAGGAACGGGAGCTGTTGAGAGGTTCCATATTGCCGAGCCGAAGGGCAGCACTTCTGTACGTGATCGTAGTATGTCACGTCGTCTCGTCCCCGCTGCATCGAAGAGTACCTATGCACTATGTTCCGGTTCACGGATAAGGAAGATAGAGTTGGGGTGGGGGTCTACGATGTGATACTCAAGTATGACCCGGGGAGATACATGCTAACTATGGGTAGGAAGCAGGAACCATTATGTAAAAAATGTCGGGGGGTTACAGATCTCTTATACTACCATCGATCGACAGAGCTCCACGACCAGAAAAAGAAGTGAAGTTAAAAAGCCGTATGATAGGCGGTAACTATCTTGTACGGTTCGGGGGGTAATCGGCGTACTCCGATCAGTGGGGGGAACCTTTGGCTCTATCGAACATACAGGGAATTGGAGGTAGCATTCCACCGATGTCAAGTCATGGACTGGTTTCTTCAGCCCTTTTTCTATGTGTTGGTGTTCTATATGACCGACATAAGACTCGACTTGTTAGATATTACGGAGGTTCAGTGAGCACCATGCCGAATCTCCCTACCATTTCCTTCTCTTCCACTTTGGCCAATATGAGTTCACCTGGTACTAGCAGCTTTATCGGGGAATTTCCCATCTTAGTAGGAGCTTTCCAAAGAAATAGCTTAGTAGCCACATTAGCAGCGCTTGGGATGATTTTAGGCGCAGCGTATTCCCTTTGGCTATATAATCGTGCGGTTTCTGGAAATTTAAAACCCGATTTCCTCCATAAATTCTCCGATCCAAATGGCAGAGAAGTTTCCATATTTATACCTTTTCTTGTTGGAGGGGCGACCGTCCGTTAAACTACCAAAGAAAAAGGGGTAAACCAATGTGATCATGACATTGTAGGTGCTTGCGATGGGACGGATGCGACTTCCCTCAGTTGGTTTGGGTGGCGTAGCCCGTTGCAGAAGTCCCCCCTTTTTTTGATCCATTTCTTTAGGGAGCTTGACTTTACTAATAAAATAAGGCTCGCGCAGGGGCGCTCACGTTTTTTGGCTGAGCCGTATCTTGCTGGGTGGGACCGAGAAAAAGAAAGGACGGGGGGCAACCGTGCATGGTACTTCTCGACCGTGTCTCCGAGGGACAGTTGAACGAGCGACTCATGAATGCTGCCGGGTTGGACGAGCCAATAACTCGAACGCGTTCGGTCTGTTTTTTGAGCAAGAATCACAGCGTTACCTTACCTTCACCATGATACGGACTCCAAGTTCTTATGGCAGAGCACGAGGAGATTTATCATCAATATGATGATGGGAATGGAAACCAGAAGCACGACCGGGGTCTTCGTGGTCCAAGATAATAAAACCATCAGTAACAGTAAGGTAAGCATGAGACTTTTTGGTAGTACCGGTGAACCAGATGGCCGCGGCGATGGAATCTGGGACGGAGGACTCGTAGTATCTCTCTAGATCTGGCAAAAGCGAAAGACCCCCTAACGTAATTCGAATGGGGGCTGACCGCTGAGCCCACTCTGGCCTCGCAGGGCGGGCCCCTCTCGATCTTATTCGTAGTTGGGGAGGGGGAAGGAGTCTAAATCAATGGACATTAATGAACCATCATTGATGGACGTTGCACATGACACGATCAATTTGACTCAAGGTCCGGCGCTAATAGAAGTTGCTGACTCTCCTAGTAGCGAAGGAAAAGGGCAGGGCTTTTTTCGTAGTAATAGTTGGCGGGTCTCATGAGATCTATGCCGGCCGTCAGAATCAAACGAAGGTCGAAGGACCATTCGATTCATTAAGGGGCATAGCGGCGCCCTCGCCTGGCGCCATTCCCGGACCTAGCAGCAGACGGGCGGGCCCGTGCCTGAATTCAGACCGGACCAGACTCTTCTTTGTTTGAGCTGCTCCCACGCACGCAGACCGGAAGATCTCAGTTGTCCTGGACTGGACAAGTATGTAGAGATCCTCGTGGGACCGTGGAGGGAAATCGATCTTTTCTAGGATTCCTTATCACGCCACGCACGGGGGGATCTTTCCATTGATAGATAAGAGGGCTCCCCCCTTGAACAGACTCTTAAAGGTTACTACCTGCCTCTACGGAAGGGGTTTACTTTGTACCGCCCGGAGGTCATATAGATCGGAACCCGGAGCGATAAGAACGAAAGGGTTGGTGTGGCCACAGCTACAACTACTGGCGCCTCAAAAGGCTTAGTGGGCGCTACTGAAAGCCTTTTTTAGGTCGTTAAATAGGGAAGTGTAAGCCTTGGTACTTCGGTAGGGCGAGCAGCCCTTAAACCAAAAAAGGGTTTGGAACCCTTCCCCTCTTTCTGCATTTCATTCTCTATTTGGCCCGCCTCAAACAAAATGATCAAAAGGGGGAGGCCTATTGATTCGAAGTCACTACGAAAGGGTCGGTCAATAGCATAGCTCTTTCTTTCCCGGGTCTCCTTTCGAAGGTCTTTCCTTCGCGGAAAGCCTAATCCGGTAGGGCCGGACGGCTTTGTTTGCCCCAGCTTGGCGAATCGCATCCCCGCGCAACGACATTGTTTGTGCGCCCCTTACCGTTCTCGCTCAGTGTTTGCAACGGCTGGGAAGGCAGTCGTAGAAGCGAAGCCTATCGCCACGTCGACCATCAAATACGAGATTGGGCCCCTTCTCAAAGATTTGATGGAATGGCCCACCCCACCCAAGAGCGCTTATGTCATATGGGAACTCATGGCTGGAAACAATCCTTATGGTTTTGATATCCGGTAGGAATAATAAGAATGAAAGTCCAGGTTGGTTGGTGAGCCTAGTGATAGGAGACTCTCTAGCTTGGTTCGGAGAGCACTTGTTAGGTTAAAGATTTTTTTGTTGCTAAATGTTACAGCCTAAATGCTGAACTATTGACCCTACTTGTTCGGATGGGTGTTCACCCCAAAGTGTTCCCGGACTGCATGCATACATCCGTAAGTAACTTAGTGCAACATGGCAAATTTCATTGAGAGGAATCAGCAAAGAAAAGAAAAGGGGTCAACATCTTAATGTTGAGAGATTGTCCTCGGGCGGAGGAGTGTCAACATGAGTTCGTTGAGGTGTCTACACAGGAATAAAAACCTCTTTTATATTCTGTCGAGAGTTCGGATTGCTCCACCTAAGTAGAACGAGAAGGAGGAATTGGAAATGAAAAGGGGGAGCCAGAAGCTTCGCTTCCGGTAGCTTGCTGACTCTCCTAGTTAGAAGAATGCGCGACTGGCTATCGAGAATATGAAGATAAAAGACATTCTCTGCCCCTCTTTCTTCACTCTCGTTCTAGAAGGCATTCCGTCAAGCAGCATGGGATGAAGACGATTATGTGCAAGACCATTTTCGGCATAAGGCACTTCACTGCAAATAGCGTATATAATATAAGAAAGGATGGAGAGTGTTAGTTAGTCTTTCTCTTTTTTTTAGCTTTGCCATCCGATTCTATAAAGCCCATCTCTTGCAAGAGACGATTGGGGGGAAAGATCAGCCTAACGGCTTCCTTACTTATTGTTATACCGAGGAAGAGGATTCTCAACAGCAGATATAGCAGGGGATATCTTAACTATAGCAAAGAGAGGATTCGTGAACAGACGCTTCTCGGCACGGCATAAAGAATGGAATGGCAAGACGGAAAGCTAGTCTTCTTACCGCTCCGTCGGTCCTTCAAACCCGGAAATCGTAGACAAGAGTGAGCAGAGAAGAGCTTTGATTGCTAATCCACTCTGCGCGCGGAAAGGCTGTTTATTACGAATCATGTGCAAATGCAATCAGGCATTCCATAAGAGCCCATTCTCTGATAAAGAACCTTGCTTGCCTTACTAGCTCTATTGAGCTGGGCATGTCCCACTAGTGGATTCAGTCCCTTCCTTATATTATAGCCTTGCTTGCTGTCCAATCTTTTCTACAATCCTTTCTTTCTTCCGGGCATCAATCCCATGTAAACAAAAAGGCATTTGCTTTGTCCCTCCCTAACACCCTACTCTATTCCGAAAGTGCCACAGGGCATTCTTCCACTGGCCATTTGAAAGATGAATCTCTACCTTTTTTTTGAATAGGGTGGACAAACTGTCTTGCGAACCTTGCTTACAGGAGTAGCAGGTCTGGGCTGCAGATGAATTACCGGTCTTGTCTGCGGTTAATCAATAGTATAAGGAAGATGGCACAGTGAATCAACAGAATGCCTTGTTGATGGCGCGGGTAAAATGAAATGAGAGCAGGATTCGAACCTACGCGTAGACAGACCAGTGAGTTGTTCACAGCCGACCGTTCTACCACTGAGCTAGAGAGATCCGAAGCTCGAGTACGGTCCGTGCACCGTTTGAGATTGAGAGGAAGATGAATTAGGTTTAGATAGAAGAGGAATTGGGTCCAGGCCACTTGAATAAGAATAGTTAGAGGAGAAGATGTAACAATGTTAACCATATCAGATTCTGCAACAATAGGTTGCTTGCCTGATGAAGGACCATTGATTTCCTTAGTAGAATTAGCTGCCTGATCTCCACTCCATTAGGCATAGAAGAAAGACCCATAACATCTGAAGCATTAGGCTGCTCTTGGACTTAAGACTATGCGCGTCGCGTGCTCGATCTAGCAATCTTGAACAATTGTTTTGATGAACTGTCACTAAACTAAAAAAGAAAGAAGAGAAAGAACTGGGAGCCTGCTTGCTTGCTTACCAAGCCATCCTTGAAACCCTCCTCCACATGGTGTTGTTCATACTTCTATTTCTCACTTTCGAGTGTTATATACTCTGAATTAGGCGGGAAGAAGAGGAGGTATTATATATATAAGAGTCTACAGGGCTGTATTCCTGTTTAGTAGTGCAAGCTGTAGTTATATGGGAGAGAATCCCATTTCTTAAGATGTTCATTAAATTCTTTCCACATCTTTGGATTACACACAGTATTTACATAGTTGTCGTAACTCTGTACTATAGATTCCATCTTATTTTCCCATTTTAACTTCTCTTTTTGACTCAAATCTTTAGGGATATTCTTTACTATAAAATATTTAAGATGCTCAAGTGGAATAGGATTATTAATCCAATGAATGCTATCATTAGAGCCCCCGGAATCTATTCTTTTATCTAAGTCTTCTATTGTTGCATTAGTTGCATTTTTCCAATTTATAGGATCTCGAAAGTCACAATTCAATAACTGCAAGTGCCAACAACCCGGGCAACAGCTAATGCGCCTACATGCATGGGCAGAAAGACAATATGTTCGAAATCCCCTCAAGGCTGATCCACAAAAAGCCAGCTTGGTAAAGACAAAGAAAAAGAGTTAATGGACGGAGGGAGACAGATAAAGCGGGTTCCAGCTCGTATTCGTTATGCTGCCTGCCCGACCCTGCTTTAGAGAGAGTTCAGTATACGAAGCGAGCCGGTAAAGCACCGTAGGTTATTCGTACCAGCGGTTCTTCGAGCTGCCCCTTGAGACATATATCACAATTGGCCAGGATCCAGTTTCAGCACAGGTTTCTGGGACTGCACTTATGGGCTTGCGTCTGTGCCTTACTATCGGAGTCTCTTAGATGGGGAAGCCGCTTAGCGAGATTCACTCTAACCATAATGCCCGACTATCCCACTTTCCTTATTCCAGCAATGTCAATCTAAAGGGAGGAATCCACTCTCTAATCCACGCCCATCCGTGAGATGGAAATGGAACTAGTGGATAGACGAGTCTTTCTTCTCCCTGAATATCGGGATCATTGGTTGAGAGTTCAGGGTGAGAACATGTTTACTGCCAACAGAGAATGAGATGTCTGTTTCCCGGAGTCCTAAAGCAATAACAGATTTTTATTTATTGACTGAGTTCTCGGTAGTTGCGGTGGCATGACATCCGAGAACTCTTCCTCCCCGAAGGGTTATTGATCACCAAATTGAGTGGATTTCAGGTGCACGGCCCCCGAAGCACCTTACCGGATGGCTCCCGTCGAACTAGAAGAACTTCTCAAGCAATTAGAGGAATTAATTGCTTGAAGCGGGTGATATTCAACCCTCTAAAGCGCCGTATAGGGCACCTGTCCTCTTTCATTATGACTAGTAGCGCGAAGCAATTCCATCCGATTTTCGAGAAAGAGTTGGGTTGGCTTCTTTTACGTCAGATGAAAGAGTTCAATCACAGCTAGACCATAAAGGGAAGAAGGTTACCGGCTATACTAAGAGGAAGCAAGCTAACGAGGCCAAATCCTTCAAGGCCATAGGTCTTTTCTCCGATGGATGCCGTTGGTGAATGCTAAATCCCCTTCTCCAGTAGCAGCATTTCCTGAGACAGGCATTTTAAATCAATCAAGTAGAAAGTTCTTACCGATCTTATTAAAGAGAAAGGAAAGTCCTTCTTGAAAGAGACTTCCATGAAACTTGACAGTCGAGCTGTTTTAGAATCATTGACATTAGAGGGTCAGTCACGCGTACCATACTTTAAAAGAAATCCCATCCCCAGCCCAAAAGCTAAACTCGTGATAGAAAGTCCCCTACCGATGATTCGACGCATTGACATGCTGAATAGAATGCCTCGCGCGATACCTACTCTGTTTATCCGAAGTGGGACTTCCCTAACGAGACTCCGTATCCAAACCAACTAACGGCATCAGGCTTTGACCTTCGCCGAGGTCAATGGTATGTCTTGTCACGTCATGGCCAGGGCTCATTCCTCTTTTACATATTGATTCTTTCCAGCTCCAGCCTGTGCTTCGTCCTTGCTCAGAAAGAGCCTGAAAAACGAGAGTTTCTGGGCTTCGGAGACACAAGGGATCAAGCAAGCTATGGACATATAAAATCCATGGTTGCTTGATGCTCTATTTCGATATCTTAGTGAACTGTTTGCTTTCAGCCTCTTCCTATATCAACTATTATGACACGTTTCCTCCCCTGTCAACGGTTCTTCCCCGTTCCAAAGCTTCTCCGCTTGCCTGCTGCTCCTTGCTAACTAGAAATGCTCTTTTACGACCTGCCGATTCACGCATTCTAAAACAGGTGCGATTCCCAGAAGACTCTTCTGAGACAAATGAGACGCTGCTTTGTCATTTCCTATAACAAAGGGGCTCTGACATCTCAACTCCTTCATCGAGTTGCACTCCATCATCAATCAGTACTCCAAAAAGTCCGACGGAAGTCTAATCGTCTACACAAACAGAGTACTCGTGGAAACTTCCGCCCTACCCGGAGCCAGATCCTCACTTTCAGCATTTTAGGGCAATGATCCTCCAAACCATCCTAGATCAGTATTCATGTGGATAGCCCTCTTGGATTTTGAGTACCTTTCATCCGCCCCTAGGAACCAATAATCTATCCGAAGTAGAAGAAAAGTCTATTCAAGCCTATCCTTTTCTATCCCGTATTCTGCCATCGTCGCTTATACCGGCATTTCCCTATCTCTTCTTGGATACTAGTTCTTTTCTCCGAGGCCCGATAGCACCGGTAAGTACCGTGCGTGTCTCCCGGGGCATTCACTATTCCTATTTAAAGGGTTTAGTTGAGTCTCTCCCCGAGTGTTTTCCGCCTTCTTTTAGCCGTTCCTGTCCAATCAAAGACTGTCTTTGGATGTGTACCCCTCCTAGCTCATTCTTCGTTAGGGGAAAGCCCCTTTCTTTTATCATACGGAAAAAAGAGATCAGAGTTGCCTGGATGCGGTTTTCTGAGTTCTGAGATGTGAGCATGGGCAGTCGGTCTAGGCAAAAGAAGAAGGGAAGAGAAAGAAAGAACGGTAATAGAAGCTAGGAAGGAGAATAAAGGGAGGTGGGTCGGTGAAGGGAGCGAGCACTCATAACAAGGCAAGAAAGCAAGCCAGCTGTAGGTCAGAGGAGAGTGGATCTCCGGGTTAAAGGTAGCCCAAGTCAGTCAGTCCATCAGTCAGTGGCTGGGGCTTGGCTTCGTGCAGGTGCTACTAAATTCTTCTTCTTTCGACGATAGGGCCCTGTAGGATACCACCTTCTGTCTTCCTCACAGCCGCCTTCCGGCAACCAACCTTCTAGTAGCGGGGAGTATGGCCCCCTTCGCGAGAAGGATTCCAATTCTGAAAGCGCTAAAGGAACCTAACTCGAGATTCTTTTTTCATAGCATAGCTGGCGCTGGCATCTCACTAGGCTCCGAGGAACAGCCTTCCAGTTGAGAAGTAGGCGGTTGGGAAATAGTGATCTATGAGAGTCTTCCTGACGAGACCTTGAAAGCTGCTTATGCAAGATAGTGCATGCAGCTTTATACTCATCCGAAGCTCTTCATTCGTGCCTTGAAAATTGGAATTTCTTCGTCACGGCATAAGGTTTTGAAGCCTGGGGTGGCTGCCTCTAGGCAGGATATGGGGGAGGGTATAAGCAAGCAAGCTATTTAACTACTGGTCGGGTATAGCTTTCTGATAATGTAGAGAAGAGAAAAGGGGAATGCTTCCCCAAAGCCACCCAATGTGAGCCCCGCTGCCGGATTCGTTTTCCTCTTAGTGAGGCGATCGCCCTTCTTCCTCAAGCCCACTACTTTAGTAATTCGGGAAGGATCCAAGGCCTTCTCAAGTCAGTCATTCGGGAACCTCTTTCGTCGCTATACTGGCGTCAATCTTTCCATAAAATGGTAGCCGCTAAGGCGGAAACACTCGGACTACCTTTCACCATAGGGGACAACAGGAGAGCTTCAAGCCCTCTTTCTGCTGGCACACCGCCCTACTTCAATCCACTTTTTCGAAGGCCAAGGGCTAGCATTGAAAGTAGGAGTTTTAGTGTAATGAATTTCCCTCAAGCACAGATTGGATGCTCTTGGGGGTGGATACGTGACTTGATTTAGGGTCCGCTTTCTCATCTACTTCTTAAAAAAAAACTTTAGAGTCAGCATCCTCTTTGATTTACAGGGATAAGTATCGGATTCTTTTCCGAAATTTCTAAATGCGCTTTTCTTAGTTCTTCTTTTCGACCAGAAAGGAAAAACAAGTCGTAAAGGTTTTCTTCTTCTTAGGTTTGATGTGATGGGCTTGCCCTAAATAAGCTCTTAAGGGAGGACCCCATTTCTCTAGGACCTAACCCTATTCCTGGTCAGCCGGAGGAATAAGAAGAACCAAATTCTTCGCTTTATGTGAGTAAGCTTCCCCCGTTTCGGAATCAACTGGGCGATTTGACTATCGATCAGGTGTGGGTTCACCCATTAGGTTAGGTTTCAAACCTCGTTTTGGTTATAGCAACTTGGCCATAGAATAGATTTCCTGGAAGAGGGGCGAAGGCTAGCTTTCCTTCCTGTCCATATCTCAAAGGGTGTTTTAGGAACTGCCTTCTAAGGAACGGAAGCCAGTTTAGTATGTACATAGCAGTCTCTCTTTAAGGTCTCCCTCCAGAGAAAGAGAGGAAGTTGTGAATTGCTCACCATACCATATGTCAATGAGTGTGCGATTCCTCCTATCAGCAACGCCATTCTGGCTAGCCATACCCGGAATAGAATATTGCGCCACTATGCCACATCCTTCGAGGAATCTCGCAAACAGCCCAGGCATTCTGCCTGCCTGCCAAAGTACTCGTCACCCCGATCCCATCGTCGATGGTCATAAAATGACGATAGAAGCACCAAAAGCAGCGGTAGAATCGATGTATTGATGCCCGCGGATCCCGGATATTGCTTCATCAAACCCCATCCACTACCCATGATGACAGGACCCCTCGGCCAAGGAACCGACCCGAAACGGGTTCTTCGCACCTGGATGTATACCATCTCTTACAAATAAAAATGGGCTAGCTAAGGGGCTGTCCCGAATCAAGTGGACCGAGTGCTACCCCTGTCCACCGACCCTGGCTCAAGCCTTTGCATACAGCCTTTCCCAGAGCCTAGCTTGACAGAAGAACACAGAAATGTGTACCTACACGTATATCTATTCTTGTTTTGTTGCTCCTGCAATAATAAAGAGAGGGGCCCTCTCATTCTACAAGAAAAAAAGATGAATCGTTTCCGCGCACTCTCGCGTTCGAGAAAGACGTTGATTGGAGTGGAGTGTATCCAAAACGAGAATCTAGTGCAAGCACAATAATGGAAATGGAATTCAGTGATTGATATGGAGCCGAGCTAGAGCCGAGAAGAGCGTACCAAACCCCGTCCCGCTCCTGTCTTTTCTTTAACTAGTAAAGGTGCCTCAAAGGGTCGGATCCGCATTAGTCTAAGATGCTTACTCCTTTGAGTTGGACTTAGAGAAGAGAAATGCTAGCACCTCTCTTTCAAGACTTTCCAGCTTTTCATTCGATTCCTTTATTAAAAGATGGAGAGCGTTGGCAGTAAAATGCCCAGAGCCACACTCCCACGAGAGTCTAACTGACATGTGTCGAATGAATTTTCACTCTTAGCCACGCCTGAAGCTGGTGGGCTTGAAGCTTAAAACACTGGGAGAGCTCTTAGCCGTTGCCACGGAAACAGAGGCTGCCCTCAAAGATCATGAAAAAGAGAAGAGTAGGTCTGTTGATTGCGGCGAGAAAAAGCACCCGCCTGTATGCATGATAGAAGAGGGCCAATGTGGATCCGTACCCATCCCATCCCTTGCTTGACCCAGGTAAATAGGAAAGAAGGATCTAAAAATGAGAATCTAGTGCCTGGTCGTTAAAGACGCCCTTTGTGTTTGTTAATTTTACTAATTCCGTTTTATATTCATTCATGGACCCAGAAGGAAGAATTAATGAAAAGTATCTTTGCTTCGAGCGCGGGTGAAGGAGGCTGGGGATCGGTATCGGCATGGGCCGGAGGAAGCTGTTCCTCTTTGGGAGGTTCCTCGCGCCGCTGCCGCTTTGATTCGGGCTCCAATGAACAACAGTTCTCCGCCTTACTATATTTAGAATAGTGGTCGATCCCTCGGGAGTGACATTCGTAACTTAATGTTATGTTCACGCGGTGATATTCTATCTTTCCAAAAGCACTACCCTGTACGTAGTCTATGTCTGGGGAGCATACTTGACAGGAGATAGACAGAGGCGGTAGTAGTGATTTACAACCACCCTCACTTCGATTCCCGCCCCGTTAGCATCTCCGATCCGAGATAAGGGATTACTCCGTTAGGTCTTTTCGGTCCGGAACCGGCCGGTAATGGACCTACTTACCTTGCTTGTGGACCAGCTGCAGAGCTAACCCTTGTTCTATTGGTTTGGTGGTTGCTACCAAGACGATTTCTTTATGCCCATCAAAGGACCTCGAGATGCTAATCCACGAAAAACGATACGAGAAATGAGAAAGAACTCATATACGGAACGAGGGCGACCCGTGGAAATACATCGGTTTCTTACTCGTGCAAAGGAACTCTTTCTTGGCAACTTGGACAACTTATAACGATGTTTGTCCCGCATATCACTAGGAAGATCGGGATCTTTACAAAAAAAAGGCTTTATAAAGCTTTCGTCTCAATTCATATTTAGCCGCGAGCAATCTACGTTTGTGATCTCGTATATTTCGCTTCTCCGACATCTTACTGAGTTTCCCCCCCATCTTTTTGCAAAAAGCCGCTCCACGGTGGTAAAGTCTCATCTTGTGTGTTGGCCGAAGTGACAATAGTCACATTGAACCCTCGAATATGTTCGAAGATCTCGAAATGATCTTCCAGTTCCGGGGAGAATTCGCAAAACTCCGTTTCCATCGAGAATTGAATGGAGTTTTCCCGTATTTCGACCGGAGAATCGAACAGAGACATTACTGTCGAGATTCTGACCGAAAAATTATACATTCCATGCCCTCGGAGAGTGCTTTGTCGTGCTAGGTCACTGACATATCCTTTGTCTTTATTTGACCCCAGATTGGATCGAAACGACTTTCCTGTCGAACCCCTTTGTGTCTGTATGAATTTCTGACCGCGCGGAATCTCCATAGCCAATTTTCCATTTTTTATTATGAAATCGGAGGGTGCTGCCTTTGGTACTACTCTTATTTCACACGATCCAGGAACTTCCATAACGTTGGCGTGATTCGGTTTGAGCAACGGATCCTGACGTGATACATCTTCGTAATGAAAATGGAGTGGAAACATGAGTTGGCTTTTCCAGTCTCTATAGAATGGGCACTGTGAACTATCTGCTTCAAAAAGATAGTTGGTTGAATGAAACTTCCACCTTCTTTCCTGTAAAAAAGGAATGGTTGGTATGCGGTCCGTCCTTAGAAATACCTGATCGTAGACCACCCTTTTGTGATTGTTCCAAAGCGTGCTTCCGTTTCTTGTTCTTTGAGCTCAACTGGTCATGCTTCTTTCTCAGTCAATAGATTCCTAGCTGCTAGATCCTAGATCAGAGGATGTAGGTGAGTCTGATTGTTCTGACTTCTACTGTTGTAAGTTGCCTTAAGGCGCCTTCCAGTTCCAGCCCAATAGGGGAACTTTCCGGTGAGGAGGATCCCATTTAGAAGAAGGAAGAAAAACCTACGTATCCTTTCGCCGGATCAAAGATCAGTCCAAGCTAGGATCAGCTCTCGGAAGTCAAACTTATCCAGGACTCCCTTTAAGGATGAAGAGTCCGTCCTTAAAGTCAAGTGAGTATTTAGCTGGAATTTGAGAATGGCCTTGAGAGCAGCCAAGACCCCCTTCTCAGGAGTATTTGCTTTGTCCATACGCCGTTTGGATCAACTTCCAAATCAACCCTGGCTACTCACTATCGACCTGGAAGGAATGAAAGACTGATACATTGACTGGAAAAAGATAAACAACTGAATCCGCTACTTTTAGTTAGCTGCATCTCGAACTGCCTCTCTAGCGGTTAGTGGTGTTGTTACTGTTGGGTGGTTAACTGGTTCTTCGATTTCCGAAAGAGAATCTTTTTCTGGTTCTCGAACTTGGCCACCACTAGCTCTGCTTTCGTCCCTGCGACCGTGGGTCTCGATCAACCCTTGCCTTTGCTGGTGGTTATGGATCCACTGAATCAACGGATAGAACTTTGACTCGATCAATATCTTCTTTTTTATAAAGAACAAAAGAAATCGCGTACTTCACCCCTACCCATTGTGCGAGCTACTCCTCTACTAATTTTGATTGAGATTTCCTTTCCATGCGGGAAAGAAAAGGCTTTGTACGAGGGTTCTATTTGCTGTGCTGGTCCTGCGGCTGTTGGCAGTTCAGCCAACAAAATAGCCCCACTTGGCGGTCCTATAAAAGCTGTCACATGACTAAGGAACCCGCTTCAAGGCTCTAATCCGCTCTAATTATTCCAGTGAAAGACCTCTTTCGTCGATCCCTTTCCGGAACCAGCCCTAGACCTCCTCTTTTGAATGTTTTCCGGGGCGACTTTTTCAGTCGCAGGTGCTGCTACAACTAATTGGTTCTTCAGTCGATTGGGCATACTTCCTTCTTCAGTTGATTGGTGAACAAAGGAATTTAGTACGGAACAGTAAAGAAATAGAAGAACATGACTGTCGACAGCTTTCAAAGGAAAAAAGGAGTTAATAGGGCTTATGGATCATCAACACACGGGGGGTCGCATCCGGCTATAAACTAAACCGAACTGCCTACATATCTTCCTCAGTCAAAAGTAGCTCAATCGAGCAATCAACTCTTGCGCAGGAACTCGTAACTCAAGCAAGTGGCTCGGCTGGCAGGTAGAATAAGCAGCTAAATCCCACCAATCTTAGCTCTGGAACAACGAACAATTAGCTCGGAACTCCAGCGAGGAGCTCCAACTCAGGACTCGCAACTAAAGCTAGTAGCTCACTCCTTCAAGAAATGGCTCAATCGACTGAAGAAAGCAGCTCCTAACTTGAGCAAGTTACTCGAAACCTTAACTCAAGTAGGTTAGCTCCTAACCCGGACAAGTAGCTCAATAGAGTAAGAAATTCGAATACCATACTCTTAGGTTAGGAATCCGCGATTCGTTCACACTTTATAACATCTTTTGACAAGTTCACAACTATTGTGAGGTAGAAAGAAACCAATACTAATTAACTAACCGATACAGGGAGCAAAGGTCCTAGGTAGATGGTACGCTTCGCCTCGCTTCTTCACCCGGTGACTGATATATCTATTCATTACTGGGCTATTCCCACGTACTCACTGACGAATTGTACTAACTGGTGGGTTGATCCAGGTAGCTAAAATCTGGGAATGTACTACAGGGAGCATCCTGACTATTCGCATCGACATTTAAATAAGCATTCTCTTCCCTTCTGCTGAAGCAGAGTAGACCTATTCTCCGAGAAGGAAGGCATTTCCCTGTCCAGAAAAGTTTCTTTCCCTGCGGTTGAGAGGATCAGAAAACTAGGGAACCTTCTCTAGTCTAGGAGCATTTCCACTATGTCTGTGTTCTTTCAATGCCCCTTCCCAAAGCGAAGCGGGAAGAAACCTATGGCGCATTCTTATCTTTCTTCAAGCTTTGGTATTGCTATTTTCAGCCTTTCCGTGCCCCCTTTGATCCTACCTGAGACCTAATTTAGAGAGATTGGCTTCGTAGCCTACAGTACTGTGATCTCGAAATGTATTGGATGTCCGGCCAGGCTAATTCCGATCTTTCATACGTGGGTTGCCCGCTTCTCCTCATTCAGAGCTAGGCGAGAGCACAGATTGGTGTCAGTTAGGAGTTCAATTGATGACAGACATTCCGGTAACGATCCAAGTTGGTATGTTAATGCATTTGATTTCCGTTGTATACAAGTTATCACACGTAACTATACCTTCCCCATCGGCTTAGCCGGGATTCTCTTCTAGACGTAGGTCCGCTCCTCACCTCAAACCAAGAGCCCCATGTTGCCCCTCATGCACATCTGTCTGTCACGCCAAGTGCACATCAATCAATAAGTATATGATCCATAAGGATCTGGCTGTTGACTCACTCGCTTACGAAGGCAGAGTCCAATGTTCGTGGGACAACCACTGATTGATGCGGAGAAAGGATAGCTAATGCCGATGATACTGCTCATCAGTTCATGGGTCGAGTAAGCTAACTACAAGAACGACAGTCATGATAACACTAAAACATTCAATACTTTCTGTTCGATCGCGTCTTGCTAATCCATTTCAAGTTCAAGATCAGTGAACATGAATGCTAGTCCTACTCGCGTTCCAGTTGTTTTACCAGTTCCCATGACTCACGTTTCCTTCGCTTGTGACCTTAATTAATGGTTTAGCGCTAAGGTCGGTCGATCGATACCGCTTTGGTTAATTCCAGTCGGTTAGGACCTTCTAGCTCGAGTTTGAACGCACTAGTACACCTAAGTGTTCTAGCTTTTCTTGGGAGGTAGTAGCGATCGTGAATCCATGGATTGGTCAATGCAATGATCGAATGCCAATGAGTAAGCCAGTATTCGACTTTGTTCCTCGGAGCCGTAAGAATGGTATAGTTTTGTTTGATCACAGATCGATTGCAAGCAACCCTTTCTCCCCCTTTCGTCATAAGACGTGGTCTGACTCTGATAAAAACCATTCCTGTGTTTAGGTCCCTACTAAGCAGAATTCGTAAACTATGCAAAGGCTATTTGAATACTTCAAAATTTATAGCAATAAAAGCAAAAACAATTCTCAACGCCCTTACCTTACGAGGAAATGATGAGTTAAACTACTCGTCTTGGCATGGAAGTCAGCCTGGTAAACTGATTCCATTCTGCTATTAGGGTTCCAAACCTCGCCCGAAGGCAGTTGCGGAGTTAAGGGCTTCGTCACTTGTATTTGTTTCTGGTGGGTTATTTTTTATTTCATTAATCATTCTTTCTGGCACTCGTTTTTGGTTGAACTAGTCCTTTCTTTCATCCCGGAATGGCCCGACTTCCGCAAGTAAAGCGGGAGATCAGTTAATAAAGGTGGGATTAAGCTTTTTACCTAGAATACCCCCTAAACAGGATTGAACTATATATATTATGTTTTTTTATGCTATTCCCCTGCCCCCGGCGGATCAAGCCAGTTGCAATCCATCCCGCCTTAGCGAGGGCTTCTTTCCCTTTCCATTGGGATTCGTGAAAACAGAAAGAAAACTGACCCCTAAGATCATTTATCGATTCACTCTCTTTCCTTCTTAGCACTACGTTAACAATAGCAAAACTAGCTTCGACTCTTCCTATTGATTGAATTGAGTTTGAGTCGGGTGATTGAACTCCGAAATTATTTAATCAGTAAGTTCCTTCGTTCCCCGGCCGTTATCGAGAAAGAGAAAGATAGACTTTAGGCTTTCTCCTTTTATTTATACCGCTCCTGCCTTCCCTTTTTGGTACGAGTTTCAATTGGCATAACTTTAATAAAATGGATTAGCCTACCATTTTCCTGAGGGTGGCAACCTAAAGTTTAGATAGAAAAGTCCTCTCTTTCTATTCATAGAGAATCCATCCTCAAACTAAAAGGAGTTCAACTCCGTCGTCCGATCTTAAGATGTTAGGTTCTTTTGAAATTCAAGAAAGCATTCAAAAGGGGGAAAGATAGTCATAAAAGACTAGTATTGAAGGTTGCATTTCACCAGCAACCATTGTCACTAGATATGGTAGATCCCTAGCTAAGGGAGACTTCCTCTTTTCACGACTAACGAGCACTTTAGCAAAGGACTTGAAGAGAGGGTGCGTTATAGGGTGATGGAAGAGCTATCTATAGCTATCGTGTACTTGCTTTCTCTTCTTTCTCTTTCGTTAAGAGGTTCTTCTTCCTCTTGTGAGTCACTATGGAATAGATTCTTTCTCGGAAGAACTGTCTTTTCAACTGAAAGGAGGTGGAAGCTCTACTAAGACGGAGATGGAAAGGAGGGCACTTAGCTCGGCGTTAGGTAGTTAGGAGCGAAGGTAGTACGAGGCAGAGCAAAGACTAAGAAAGGATGGAACCTTCAATACGTCAAGGAGAGAGTTTAACTCTTGCCAGGTGGGTAACTTTGACTTCGGGAATCAGATTGATAGCTTTTCAAATGGGGCGAGGCTAACGGTTCCGATAGAAAGCGATGCCTACTAGACAGGCTCGAATAAGCCTTTTAATAGTCTCATAGCTTCTTCACCTAGCAGAAGCAGAAGTCAGAGACGCAAGGAAAGAAAAAGCTTGTCCGAGGCAAAGAAAGCCTAAACCTTCACTAGATAGAGTTGGAACTTTCTTTTGAGTTGCATCTAGTTCAGTGGGTGCCCTGATAGTCGTGAAAGTTAAGCTGCTTCCTTCTCTCCTTGCAGTCGCGCCTATAGCCTATTACTAACCTTGTTATAATCCTTTTAGAATGAATGCAAGCAAGGTTTACTCTTCAGTCTTCGTCAGGAGGAGAAGTGGATTCCCTTCCAAAGAACAAGGAATTCTTGATGCTTCTCAAATGTCTTGAAGAACCTATTATTTTGAGTCTTTCTTCGGCCCTTCGCTCTAGTCATTACTGCTTTCAGGTCAGTATCAGCCCCTGGCATCTTTTCTTCTTATGAATCGTCAGTCACACAAAAGCAGGACTCATTTTTTCCACCCCAACCGGCACCGGTCCATTGGCTGTAGGAACTGGATCCGATGAATCTCCTCGCCATCCTGCCAGTCCTAAGGACTCAGACTATAAAGCCGCACTCATCTCTTGAAAGGAATCCCCTCGAAAAACTCGCCAGAAGGTGTTCAACTCGGGCTTGAAAAGCACTTCCTGCCACGTCGGTTAGCTGGAATATGGACTCCACTGTACAAATCTAAAGCCTTAGCCTCTGACCCCTGATATTGATATTTAAAGGCATAGTTTAAGATTTTCATAACCTTCCTTCCAAACGGCACAGGCACAACCATCACTGGCAACCCGCTCTGTCTCGTATGAAGAATGGGCAACGGGCATTCATGGAACAACTGGGACTGGAAAGGCAGTCAACTCACTCCGCATTACCTCGGGTCATTGGTCACAATCGAGTCAGCTCTACTCACAGGTCTATGGAAACTAGCCCCTCTGTCCCTTACTTCCCCGGGCCAACAAGCAAAGGATGAGACTTGACTTTTGACCTCGAAAGAACAAGCAACGGCGTGAAAGAATTTGACTATGAAAGGGCGCGTTAGCAACAAGCAACGGGTGAGCTTGCTAGCGCGAAAGCCGTATAGCGTTAGTGCATTCGTTTTCTTGCTGCAGCCGTTTTTAGTCGAATGAAGGTCTTAGAGATGGGGCCGGGCTCGCTCGGGGCCGAAATAGGCGGAAAGAGGTGTTTAGCACCGCTTTTCCAGTTCGATAGGCAGGAGAGGGGGCTTGGTCCTCGGAGCTAGACAATGGAAAAGAAGGCTTAGACGCGCATCAGAAGCACTCGATTAATAATAAGATTGGATTGCCTGGGAGATGTAGCCAGAGAGCTGTGGATTTGAGTTCTTGCTTGTTGAATAAAAAAATCTTTACAAATGTAGCTAAGGGGCTCGAAAGCAGCGAAGAAAGTCAATTCATTCTCTTACTAAAGTGAAGCGCGCAAAGAGAACAAAGAAGATGGTGAGAGCGACGTGGGGCACTCCTCTTTACCCAACATTTGAAAATTCGCAGTATGGTTGAACCCGGGACCAGATCCACAGGCCTTGGAACGACTCTCAGGACTCTCTCCCTTTTAGCGCCGGCAGGAGATAGATTGATTTAGAGGAAAGAAGGAAGTTTCTCTCCTTAGATTCTATATATAGCCCAGATATAGAAATAGAAAAGGACATTCTAGAAAACTATCCTCTATCTAGTATTCAATCCGAGTCCTATGTGACTAGGGGCGGCCACCGCCCTCTTTCGTGGGAAGAAAATCTCTATTCACGTAAGAAGAAGGACGCCATCTTGAATATTGAGGAGGTTCTTACCTAGACCTACTATCAGGCTATGGTGAGATCGAGCAAAGAAGAGCCTATTACAGTAAGATTCAAGTATTCTTTCCCTTTCCCCAGCAGCTGAGAAGGCCATGACAAGACTAATAAGGCCTTGTTCCTCTTCTCTCTTGCCAACTTCAAATGAAAATCGGAGATTCCCTTTACTCATCCGCTCTCACTGCTCATCCTACCCTTGGCAGCTATCTATGCCATCCTGATAAGATATTAAGATATCAAAGAGAGAACTGGGAAAGAATCCAAAAAAAGGGAGCCCCCCGAGCGTAAGGCTCTCTTATCCCAGCGAGGAAAGACAGGGGGCGAAAGGGATATGAGTATAGAGTGATTAAGATACCTTACCTATGGAGTCAAATAAATAAGAAAGAGAGAAGTAAGTGGGAGTACTATTCTAAACTATAGCTATAGGAAATAAAGTCCCTTTCAGAAGGGGGTCTATCGCCTTAAGGCTAATTGAAGGACAGATGGCCTTCCCTAGCCCCTTTCGCCTGCTATTAGGTTAATCACGCACCTAAGAGAGCTTATTTTGACTCCTCATTCTATCTGGAAAGGACCTCGTAGACGTCTAACTGATCCCAATCAGTCTTATCTTCTGAAAAGAAGGAAGTGTGACGCGCTCTCTTAAGCTTGCCTGTCTACCTTCCCAAAGAAGAAGACGCAGAATGAAGCAAGAAATTGAGAATATCCCCTGTTTGTTCCTCGCTCCATTTGTCAAGCCTTCTCTTCTTTCTATCGCATTGAATAAGATCTCTCTGCCCTTCTGTAAGCGACTATCCCATCCCGTTCCTTTATCTTTCTTTTCTTGATTGAAATGTCTCCTTCCTGCCCTTATAATATCTGACTAGCCTAGGGAAATTCTAATGGAGGGAATAGCTTGAAGCTTCTTAAGCTCACCCTATTTTTAAATGGCATTAAGCAAATGGAGAGCTCCCATGTGAGTATCCTCGGTCTCACTCTTGTCCGAGTTATCTTGGCTTGACTCACGTTGAGCAGCCAACAATGCGTTTAAGGCGGCCTTCTGAGGACATTGGTTGGTCTTGTGATATCCACCGCAGGGAATGCATTTAAGGGGTTTATGATGATGGTTTGAAGAGGCACCGGTGCTTCATGAGTGGGAGGAGTCTTTCCGTGAGCTAGAGCTTGAGCTTGCTCCCCCTTCATTCAGCCGGAGCTGGTGAATTCAATGATAGATTCTTTAGCCAAAAGGCGGGTGGCATTTTCCGGAGTAAGCTAAGGTATCTTATTACGTTTATAATGTTCCATCCCCGCTGAAGCAAAGCAAACACGCCCACTTGAACGCTTTGTTAATGAACTTAGTCTAATAGAAAAAACGAGATTTCTTTCTTCGTTTCCCCTGCAGCTATTCCTCCTTTAGACTCATACAAGCAAGTACAAGATGGTATTGGGAATAGAGGAAGCCAGTAGATGATAGTTAGGTAGTTGCAGAAAGCTATCGGAACTAGGACTCTTGCAAGCCTTATCTTATGACCAAGATTCATATATTGAACCAACCCTTAGAATTCCCCTTCTGCAAGAGAGAAGAGAGGGCCTGTCTTTGACTAACAAGAACTTCTTCGAAAGAGTCGTTTTCTTAGTGCCCAGCTCTTTGAGCCGACCGAACTGATGATCCTCATCGAGCAGGAAGTAGACTCTATTCTTATTCCAGACTGGAAATAGAACTCATTTTCCATGTCAGATACATATCGACCTGACTTCGAATGGAAGATTAGTCCGCTTCAATTCCTTTATTTACTGCATAAGGTCCGAAGGAAGAAGTAAAGGGATTCCCTCACTCCTACATCTTTCTTGTAGCATCTTCGATTCATCTTGATCTTGGGGTTTTACATCCGGGGTATTTGCTTCTTTCACACCATCTTCCCTATAACAGTAAAGCCAAAACGATATTGTATATTGTATCTAAGGGGAATTTAAAAAGCAACTAATAAAATAAAGGAAAGGGGATGAAGGGTTTTTCCGTGTGCCGTACATGGCTTGCCCGCCCCTGAGAGCGAAAATCTCTGTTGCCGTATCCGATCATGCTAGCGCAGTCAGAAGAATGGGTCAAGTGGGAATTGATTCGTTTCAGTTTCCGAAGTAAGTTTGCCGTTTTAGCACCTTCGCTGTAGAAGCACCTCCTTCCGAGGCTAAGCGCAAAAGGCACTCGAAGGAGTACCATCACTACCATAGGGCTCTAGTGGTAAATCCTGCCACCTCATACTCCCTCACATGTCAACAAGCAAGTTGGGTGCCATCCCTTCATGTGGTAGGACTCTGTTGCAGGCCTTGGACCATTGCTAGCCCTTTAATCTGATGGGGATTCTATCCTTTAAGTGGTTGAAATTTAGAATAGAATAAATATATATAATAAGTGAAGCGAGGCCGTTAAGGCTTTTTTTCCTTTTTACTGTGCCGCATGACTTTTCTTTATTTGTCCATATCAGTGGATGTGTAATGTAATAGCCCCGACGCTTTCTTTGATTGAACTACTATCTGCTTAAACTTGAGAGGCTTGAAAAAGCGGATAGGTATCATTCAAACTCTTTCTTAGTCAGTATAGGAGTCCATTCCTACCCCCTGTTTTGATCTGCCGCTGTTAGAACACAAAATCTTCGCCTTTATAGGCATTATAGGAAAGAAATCCCAATAAGGGCAGGCAAGTAAACGAGAGCGGGTAGTATAAACTAACTAGAGCTATTCTTCGCATCGATCAGTACAGGAAGCATCTAAAGATGAAGGGAATAAGCAGCGCTCTTGGCTGCCATAGTTGTTGTACGATGAATAGGGGTTAAATCAGAATAGAACAAGGAAGATGACATCGAATAGGCTCTGGAACTGATGACCTTTCGTTCTTTTCTTACAGGGCACGAGATGGGATTGAGCTTTCCTTGATGGAAGCTCTCTCTGTCGCAATAAAGGCGGCTTCTGCTAGGCGGACCCCCGCCCCGCGTAGTAGGCACTAAGATATGCCTGTAAATGGCTATATGAGCGAACTTTGCACTATCTTTAGTGAGAAACAAGAAATTCAATATCAATAATCCATACGGGGTATGCCGAATCAACGTCCAAGTCCGTTTTCTTAGTTAAGCACCTTGGAAGAAATGAATGTTTCGCCACCTTCGTTTTAGAGGAACAGCGCCCCATGTGCTTCTGACTGAACTAATTCCTTCTTGCGCTAAGTAAAGAATGAATGCCCTCCCCGGAGCATTAATATAGAGGGTTAGCACATAAGTATCTTATGCATAGGGTTAAAGCCACGGAGAATGTATTTGCTTGCGCCTTCACCATCTTAGAAGAAAGTTTTTTTCCTATGTCTGAATGAGAGACTGCCGGGGCACTTACTCGTTATGAATGAAAGCCCTTGCTCTGTGCCTTATTTTCCGGTACCGGTAGCGAAAAGTACTCTAGCTATTGGAATCTCTTATCGGATCCGTTAGCGGGTAGTAAACTTGGCAGGTAGAATAATATGTTTGGCGGGTCAGGTGCCCGCCTATGATGCTGGACAAGGAAGCAAGCCCTTGACTTTAAATCAACCATTACCAAGTCCCCGAAACTTGTAATCTTTCAACAAAGGATAAAGGATAGTAGTATGCTTTCTAATAAGACCCTTCCTGGCCGGTCTTTCAAGCCTAGGGTAGGCCTTAGTAAATTCGGTATGTATAAAAAGAAATCCCACAGCACCTAGCCCTATTTCCGTATATCCCCTATCTCGTAATGAAGTGCAAGGGAAGGGCATATCTAATTACTTTGTGTGCAGTAAGGCTTGAGATCACAGACGGAAGATAGCGGAATCAACAATCGAAGTAGTTCAGTAGTTTTCAGTCCAGCATGAACATTCGTAGAAGTTGTATTGGTTTTTTGCTTTAGCCTTTTTATTTTAAGAGCTGACCCGGCGGGTAAAGGAATTAGCTTTCGCTAATCACCTTTTGTATCAGCATTGGCGGCTAAGGCACATTTGCTTTTTGCTTTCTAGTCCCTCACCCCCCACCCAGCCTTCCAGTCTTCTAAATCGTAGAGCCATTCTATGATGTTACAGGTGGAGAACCATTTCGGACTTTCTTAGTTGGCTAAGGTTCCCTCCTCTTTTTCTCTTACTTAGTCTACCCTCTCTCCCAACCCCGACGAAAGGACTGATTTTTCTTTGTCTGCCGAATGTGCGGCCGGCTCTTAGCTTTCCAATAGCTCTAAATCCCCCTTCGGTAATGTAGTCCTGCAGGGAATGAATCCCCATCAGAGGAATTCTCTCCGTACCTACGCCCTCCTTCTAAGTCTTCCGTCTGTCATTCGAAGCCTTCTAATCGGCTAAATGTGTGTGTGTGCCTTTGAATCGAGTGAAATCTTTCTTCCCCTTTGAAATCCATTCTTGGTTTCAACTTGCTGAGTCTCGGGTCTGGTATAGACTCCTGTCTTCATTGCTTGTTCCCTTCTGAGAAAGCGTCAATGACTTCTCGTCCCTAGCGGCCATGGTCTAAAGGGAGGCTCACTTCTTCTCTCATGCTTCTGATGGATCTAGAAAAGACGCATCCACCTCTTATATTATAGGCATCTGGTCACTCATTCGGATTGAGATTCATCCAAGTCTACCGTAACGGCAGCTAATCCCTCCCATTTCACTTTGACTCTTTTCAGGGCGGGAAAAAAGACCGGCTCTCTAGTTTTGTCATGTAGGGGGCAAGGTGCTGACCGATGTCGATTAGGAAGCAGCTCCTGTTGTAAAGAACGGCGAAGAAGAAGCATTTTAGCATTCACCTGTCCGCTCATCTTTATTTGAATTTTATGGAATACTCAAGCCTAGTGAGAACTCAAGTCGATTCGAATGACTGGATCCGCTGGAAGGCTATTTCCAATGCCCTAAAGTAAGGCACTTGAAAGAGTGGTCAGTGAGGCTCAATTCTGTGTATTGATTCCGGGCATAAGGAATTCACTAAGTATAATAAGATTCTCCTTTTGATTCAATAGAAGGGGATGCCCCCAATGCGGTAATAGTCGGTAAAGACCTACGTTATTCACAATAGGTGAACTTGCTAGAATGCAGTTTAATAAACTTATATGGGTAACTGGCTTTAAAGCTCTATCCCCGCTGGCTGAAAAAGCAATTTCTCCTTACTCAACTCGGTAAATTGAAACAAGTCCCAACCACGCCTCGAGAGTTTCAACATTAGTGATTTGCTCTGAATCTGGCCCCTAAACCAAGGCAAATAGCCCATAATACATATGAATCCGACTGATCGGACCGAACTGCCAATGAAATCCATTTAGCCAGTTAAGCTAACAAGAAAGAAATAGATCAGAAATCGGGCCCGAGAGTACGGGAACAGGTCCGGTAGGGAAGGACGAGACCGATTCATAGATGCGGGAAGGAAAGGTTGAGGTAGCCTTAGCCTACGATTTAGGACAAATTACCGGTTTCCAGACCTATGTCAAAAGAACCTGTATTTGAGAATCCATCTCGAACCAGCAAATCCTGATCCCTTACTTATCTTATAAATATCCGAGCTTGAAGCTGCAGACTCCATCATATATAGGAGCAAATGTTCAAAGAGAAAGCTAAGTGGTTTTCCGAAGGATCTTGTGCAGAAGTAGAGCAGGGAACAGGGCTGAACCGCCAAGTTGAGATCAGTAACTGGGGCTTCCAGCGTGGAATTTGACTCGTCTGATTATTCCGTGTACCCCGGCATAAGGGAAAGGAGGGCTTGCCCCTTACCACTAGAGAGTCCGGTGAATTCGTGGTTATTGACAGGGGGTTCGGCATTAGAAATCAATGTCGGAGATGGCTAGAGAGAGCTTCGCCCTTTGTAGGAGAATCACCCGAGCTTCATTAGCGCGAGCGGCACCTTCCCCGGATCCCTCCCATTCGCTCATCCATGAACTCTCTCTGAACCAGCTTCTCTTTCTGAGATAGGTTGGAGTTTTGCTCTTCCGCCGAGAAAGGCCACGTCTTTCAACCCCCTTGGGTTCCCACCAGGTGGTATAGGAAGTGCAATGGGTGACAAAATAGAATCTCGGTCTCACCATGAGAAAAGAGCTCTCGTCACTTCCTGATGGGATGTCGAGGCAGGAGATAGCATACTAATTCGAAATCCTCTTAAATAGTATCCATCTATGAACCATACGTTCGAACAACTTCTTCTGATTCCCCCCCCTTCATAACCTTCGCATTATTCGTGTCGTCTTAATGAATAGCATAGCATGTGCCTCGCCTAGGAAGTGCTCATGCAATCCCATCTCTGCTCCTAATTTCTTTCTATCGATATCGACATCTAACAATGGAAAGGAAATTCTTAATTCGGTTTTAATCTCATTCTCAGGTCATCCTCCTAGGCTACTACTTTCAGCTCCCGTGAAGTGGGCAAAGGAAGTCTTTCAATAATGAATGATCGAATTGCTGTCGGACATGCATGCGGAAGTTAGCCAACCGGGTTTAGTATTTAGTAAGCAAATCAAACCTATGAGAATTTCTACCAATTCCTCTTTTATTCATCAAAGCTCATCCTAATCTCCGTCGAGATTACTGCCTTAGCCCTGTCCTATCATCTCTATAATGGACTTCGTCATTTATTGACAAATATGTTATCTCATCACCTTTCCTCAATCCCGCAAAGGATTGTTCATGGTACAATAATAGTTCTCTGTGCCTTTACGACCATTTTTGTCTTTTTTGTCCTAGTCAAGTCTTCTTTCTCATTTATAGATGTAGCTTTTGCTCGCGCTCAGAACGCACAACCAAATCCTCACACTCACGTGGGTCCACCTCTCGGGGCAGAGGATCCAACCGCTGACTTGATCGTACGCGATTCATTAATGTTAGTGATTAGAGAGACCGTTACTACTCTACTTCACGCCGAGGGAATTCGTATTACGGATGGTGAGCTACAAAATGTCCTCACCGAAGCCGGCGTTAAACAGCAATCCGAACCCTAGACTAAATATGCAACTGAATGATATCGTGCAAAACTTAGATCACCATAGTGCGTTCTACTCGCATGTCCGACGTCTAATTTTGGATCGATATCGATGATACTTTCTGTTTTGTCGAGCCCTGATTTTGTATTGCTGGAGATGTGAGTGGATTTGTAGTCCGATGTGGTAACTGTCCTAGGGAAATAGGAAGTGGTGGTACGCCTCTGTAGTAGTGCTGGAAGTGATCTTTGTTGGTGGGGAATAGGTACGCACCCCAGTCTGTGAATACATCTTCTGGCATTATACTTGATAGGTCTAGTCTTCCATTACCGGCGGCGGTAGTAACATAACGTGTGTAGCTTTTCGGTGGCTAGCATTGGTTAGGATGTTAAGCGGATCATAAGAGAAGTGAATGCTATAAATAGTACAGGCGCATGCGTGCGAATAATAGTAGAGGTGGAAGGGGTGGTAGGAGCTAGTAGGCAACCAAAAGCAGGGGAACAAGTAGGGCAGTTGACCACCCCGAAAGCAGGGCAAGTAACCCAAAGCATCGGCTTGGGAATAGATTGATTGGTAGGAGGTTTCATCTCTCTTGTTCTATTCCCTCCGGCTGTGAAGCTTTATTTGAGGAATTAGTCGGAGGTGAGTAGTAGGCCCACGATTGGTGGGTGCATTAGTATGTCTGTATGCCTGTGATAGTATAGGAAATGGGGCGGGGAAGGAAGAGTGGGTCATGAGGGCTTTCTTCACGATCTCGGGCTTGTGCTTTATGAGTGAGCTTTCGTAATAGTAGGGAAGCGCTTCTCTAGTATGTCTCGTGGCGAGGCATCCTTTGATAGTAGGCGGCTCTATAGCGGGCTTCAACCAACCTTTCGAGGGGAATTGAAAAAAGTACTACCGGCTCTATAGCGGGCAGGTACCGCCGCCTCCTTTGAATGGAGAGATTTCGGGAACCAGTTGGGCTCAAAAGGCAGCTTTCTTCTAATAGCCGGCCTTTTTTATTTCAGCTTTCCTTTACGGACCAACAGAAGGTGCTTCAAAATGGGGGGTGTGAAATCATGATTAGAGAAATGACCCAATCCAGATGTCGAAGTTCAGGAGGGTGCTGATTCACCTTTGAAAGCTTCTCCATCATCGGGTTGAATTGGGGTTTTACCTCTCATACCCTAAATAAAAGGTTGAGGGGAGATGAGTCGATTAGGAATTCTCTCCAAAGCCAACCTATTCCTCGTTATTACTATTACCCATTAAGAAGGCCTACAGGAAAGGTGCCCTCGGGTAAGAGTAGCGAATGTCACTTTTCATAGCTCGCCTCTCAATAGCCCTATCTTCATTGTCTCCGTAGCTTGAATGCCCCCACAAATGCTCCATTTTACGGGATTCGCCAATAGTAGAATAGGAGAGTGTTTTGAATTAAGCCCAATCTGTGGGTTTTGTCATACAATAAGATCCAATTTTGTTTGGACTCGTTAGGTTTGGCTCATTACCTTGAGTGAGACCTAACGTGTACACCTTTTGTCATGAAGATGTGATCTTATCCACCAATGGGTCTTGTTCTAAGCGCAATCCTCTCGTCTTAGGGTAGGATATCCAGAAACCTTAAATCACGGGAACTTCCCCCTTTTTTTTGGTTGACAACCTATGTTATGTTGGGCTGACTAAGCCCACTATTCTATTCTAATAGGGTCTCATTTTGTGCCGGGTTAAGGCTCCATCTTATATTGGGTTAAGGGCTTTTTTTCCCAATTTCTTCACTTGTAGTCTAGGGCTTTGCTTGGCATTGGGCTTCGATATAGCTTGCTTTCCTGGTCTTGGATTAAACCTCTGCTCTCCTAATTCAGTCTATAGGCTTTGATTTAGGTTCAATCTTATAAGTTTAGCTTAGGTCCATCAATCAATCTCTCATAAAGCCCTAAGCTGAATCTAGATGGGGCCTTGCATTAGGCCCAAAATTCCTTGTAACGCTCTAAGAGGGAGGCTTCCATAGAGTTCAACCTGCATTGGGCTTTAGTTAAGCCTACATCCATTTTAGAATAGGATCTTTTATGTAGCCCAACTCATAGAGAGTTCTGTCACTTGGCCTGAACCCATTTCTTCTATTCTGTTTAGTGATGGGTTTTTTCCTTTTAGGATTTGCTTTCTATCCCATATCGTGTTGTGCTAAGCTCATTTCTCTTATTAGGTCTTACCTTTTGTACTCTGTGGACGTTCAGATTGCATACCATGCAAGTCTTTCATTATCCACACATGTCATACATCTTTCATATAGGATGATCTTAGAAAGCAAAAAAGTGTTGGGCATTTGCATGATACAGGTAAACCATAGCCTAGAAAGAAGCAGGCAAATAGCTATAGGTGAATAGAACCCACCTCGGAAAACTAGATAGGCTGCTTCCGAAAACTATTACTGCAGATTGACATCGGAGGCGGCCCAACCCTAGGCTGTGACGCTTCCTGTTGAGTAAACAATTAAGACTTGAAGTTCGTTTACACAGAAAGAGAAAAAAAATTATAAAGAATATGACTTTAAGCAACTTTTTTAGATTAGATTCTTTAATATAGCATCAACATAACAATAACATTATAAAGCGATATAGGCATTTCTCCCATCCATCAACCGAGAAAGACACCTGCGTTACACTAACTAGGAGCGCGCTTCTTTATTCAAAACACAAATCAATTATGAAATGAACCCACATATAAAAGTGGGCTGGTCTGCTCATTATTTGTGTTCGTACGTTTATTAATTCTTGCAATACAAATAAGACCTCCACTATACTAGTGATGGAGGGGAGCCGGATGGAACAAGGCGCTTCGAACCATATACTACTGTTGCTGGAATGAAACGCAGCCTCGGAACAGAATTATGCTGCTTGCTGGGCCCTGATGGTGGAACTGGCATTTTTTTGGGGGGAAGAAAGCGGCCCCCTTTTGCGGCAGAGTGGGCAGCATCGCTTTCCCTCGTGTAGCTATGATGCCATTCAGAAACAACACAAGAAGAAGAAAAAGCAGTATTTCGCGGATTCTTGCCATCACTGGAAAACAAATTGAGCTGTAGGCATCAAGGGACCGAGATTATATACTGCTGCAGAAGCGGAATCGGGTTGAAAGTTAAGGATAGCGTGATTTTCCGATTGGTTGGAAGGTAAGGATAGCATGATTGACTGGTTGCGGGTCCCTTGGATCATGGGCCACAGCTACTTGGGTTTAGACCGCTGAACATCATTTGGATGGGCCGAGGCTATATATATATAGGCTTAGGCCTTTTTTTTGATGGCTGTCATTTTCTGGGCTATTTTGATGGACTCAGATCCTTTCATGTAGGAGATGGATGGGCTCGGATCCTTCCTTTTCATGATTTCATGTGAGGAAAAAGATATAATTGGAGATACTTTGTGAAAGACAAAACGTTTCACTTTCTTTTATGATCAAGTTCGTGTGTTTTTTCTACGCACACTAGTGAAGCGCGCTCACGTAAAACACACGAACTGAACTAGCAAGATTTAGGGTTTGGTATTTCAGACGGCGCAGACTCAAGGAAGAAGGAAGCTTCAGAGCTGGAAAGGCAACATAAGCCCATCTCCAGTAGTACACTTAGCTTACACCTTATTTCAACTTTCACATTCATTTTCAGCACATTTTTACGAAAAAGTCTTTAATAATTTTTATATTAGCATAGCATTAAGTAGTAAACATTTTACACTAGGGGTTTGTTTTACCATACTATACATGCAAACATAACAAAGAAAACCAAACAAAGATAGTTAGCATAGATAGGAGTCTATCTCCAGTAAGCACCGGAGTAGAGTAGATCTCCACTAAAAAAAGACAAAGAACACCAGACATGAAAACACACTACTTTGCGTCTACAGACACTTATTTTAATCTTCTAGAGAGAGTCGACGGACTCTTCTATTCTAGTCTCCCCGGTCACCGAGGTGGGCAGCCCGCACAATGAGTTCTTGCTGCTCCTCCCGCAGCACTTGCAGCCTCCTCTCCAAATCCCTTATGTTTTCTCTGGCAGCGCCAATGCGTCTTTCTGCCTCTGCAGGATCTCTTGCTCTAACATTTCTCAAAAAGAGGTTTAGCGCTCTACGGCGTTCTTGAATTTCATTTTTCAGTTGCCCCATTTCTGCATCAATTGCAGAAAGCCTGTTTTGAACAGCCATAGCCATACGTGCTATTACTAAAATTCTTTGATTTTCTTGTAGAGCACGAAGGCTTATCGAGCCTCCATTTATAGAGTGTAAAGCAATTCCGCCAATGCAGTACGAATTGCATGGCTGGCACAATCTGAGTACTATAACCACGCTGCCTGTATGAAAAAACAAACTTTGCAGAACCGTTTCACCTAATCGATCGTGGTGAAGTCAGCAATGGATTCGGCGGATCATCCACGTCACGCTAGGATTTGGGAAGGACATTTACGAGAGTGAGGTGAGTTTTAAGAGAAGGGGGGTGGATTTTTTTTCTCTAACTGGCTGTGAGCATGCGAATTGCGTTTCCGAGCAGAGGACAGAGAGGAATTTGGTCTTGCAGGATTGATGACCGGGAAAGGGTTGATAATTTTTTGGTTAGTTTTAGCAGGTATATTGGTATGAATGAACATATTATAGATATAGAATGTAGAAGAATCTCGCCATGCGTCACGAATTGGATGGCAGGCACAATTCTTACTAGTTCTCCGCACTACTTTTCTGCAGTTGAAAACTATCATGCCTGTTTAATGAAAAACTGGCTGGCTCTGGCTACCTTGCGGAGCAAACAAAAGAGCCCAAAATCACCTGTATGAACAAACAAACTTTGTACAACCAGCTTACGTAGAAAAGATTCCATATTCTATGCCAATAGAATTGTGACATCCATATACTGAGTCGTCAAATGAATGAGCCACGTTAAGAAAGCCCAAGCTTATACGCATCGGCCCACAGGGTGCCCCCCAAAAAGGCCCGAATGAAAGACCCAAGCCTACATGAACCATCAAAGAAAGTCCTACAAATTTTGGGCCTATCAAGCTTGCTTTCCTCGATGAAAGCCCACAGAAGGGCCAAAGCACAACAAGCCTACCCATCATCAAAGCAAGCCCAAGCCCATGCAAGAATGACCTCATTGTCATGGAAGCCCTTTCCTTTCTCCTCAAAATAGTCGCAGGTAGTCCGCCATACATTAAGATTTGCAGCACCTATTCAGGAGCTGGGGAATCGGCTTGCAAGGAAAATCTGGATTTCAGGTCCATTCCCTCTATCTTCGGCTAGAAAAAAAAGGATGTATGGGTCAAACTTTGATGTCTCACTGGTTTAGATACGACGAGATTTTCATCAAAGTTCGGGAGTCTCAACCTTCATACCTCACCGCGCCGGTACTGGTTATGAGCCACATTCAGCGAAGAGTTTCTGGTCTTTGTCCCCTTAATGCATTTTGCAAGATAAATTAAAAACTTAAAAAAAACTTTCATTCCATATGTTAGGTTTCGCTAAGACGATTTCGGACTTTAATTAGAAACTTTTTCATTTTTTGTTTGATTAGCTACGCTCGGGACCCATTAGTCCTATGAGCCCCTCGCTCCAATCAGTCGCTTTGTTTGGCTCGTTTGCGACGCTCCTTTTAGCGCGTGTCGCTTCGCTCGGGCTTATCGCATATAACCTCTTACTTAACGGAGCATATATATAACCTAATCGGTAAGCTCAGACAACAGTAATTACAAGAACTCATCGCGTGGTTGTCTGTCATTGAGACCCTCAATAGTGTTGATAGGAATGAACATAGACAGAGTTAGCAACCAAAGTCTTTGATATATATGCTTGTTAAAGCATGGAAAGGCATCCAGAAAGCACAGTAACAGCTATGGGATATAGCTACCTTGAGTAGCCGCTCCTAAGGGATTCTCAGTAACTAAATAGCCTGTATAAAAGAACTCCCGACCTACTAAGCTTCGAAACTACCTATATTATAGGCTTACCTTCGAATAAGGAGCTAGAAGTCAAGGGGATCTTCTATATGGAACTCCTTTCCCAGGTGGCTAGCTTACAACCCTCCCGCTGAACATCAACAAAATCACTACTGAGAGACCGGTTTTGTTAGATAACACCTTAGCCCTCTTTCAGTATAGTATAAGGCATCCGCTCGGGCTTCTTTCAAGGGATTCGCTCCATACCTGTTTTATACAAGAAATATTCCGTTAGCTCCGCTCACTAACGTTCGCTACAGGACTGAGTGTTGGATGCCTTAGCACAAGCACTAAGTAAGCAAGCTACCTTACGGGCTATTCGTGAGCTGTATCGAATCCTTATCTCATGCATCGGAATTGGATCATGTATAGGACCGATAGCGTACCAACTAATGGTCCCTATCTATGTTTTTACGAGTCATATCCTAAGCCTGGTGATGGGCATTGGGCTAATCATCGACAAGAAAGGAGCTAGCAATAAGAGCAGATCCCTCGAAACTATTCTCTATGACTCGAAGTGAATGAGGAATGATTGAACTTCTGCTTCCGCAATGAGACACTAAAGCCCTTAAATAAAGAAAGGAAATCCCAATGCTTCTCTTATTCAGTAGTTCAATCCGCCTTTCTTACCCCGGATCCCGCTCTTAATGAGCCGAAGAGAAGTGCATGAAATGGTGGAGCTACCATTGGTCAACAAGTTGCGTAGACTTCAGACCCACTTTGCTTTCACGATTTTACCTTGACATTCCATCAATGAATTCATCTTCCGCTTTGCACTGACCCCATTCCTAAAGTCCGTGGTCTTCGATCATAAACTATCTCTCCCTCTCAAGACAGTAAGGTTCTTTATTCCGAAAATCCAGGTTAGTCAAACTCCAGCTAAAGCGGAAAAATGGATAAAACGAACCTTTCAATCCTAAGAGTGTGCGTCGAAGCACAAGCTGAGTTTCAAAATTTGGACTTCTAAGATGCAAATCAAACTCATCTTCCGACAGTCAAATAATCTCTTTAGCTTGGACAGTTGCCAAACCGATTTGCGCCTCCTTCCTTTCAGTTAGTATGCCAAAGGGATAAGTCGATCCAAGCGAACCGAGCAGTCGTCCTGTCTTTCGGGATGAGCTTATCGTGCGCTACGCCAGGCTAAAGACAAGAAAGAAGAAAGAGCGCACCCCTCTCTTGGTTGGGAGCTTCACTCTGCTAGTTTCCGCTGCGCTCTTCCCTTATTTAGCTCCTTGGCTTGGTACGCTGAGGTAGACGATTCCCGACCGGTTTTGAGAAGTAGCCGCCCCCTTTACATTAGCCTCGATATGCTTAAAAGTAAGTACCTTTGTACCTTACTCAGGCCTGTGTAGCGTACGGTGTCTCGTGCCAAGTGAAAGGAAAGCTCCGCTTGCTCCAAACCATGAGATCCAAGAGAGTGCCCGGTCATCATCATTCCACTCCCTTCTTGGTCTACTTCGGTTACAACTTTATCTACGGTGCGATCAGACCAAGTGCGAGATTGGATCGAGAAAACAAGCAGGAAGGTCAGCCCTTGATTGTTAGATAGATACCGACAGAATCTCATAGTTAACAGCTTCTTAATTGCATTCGTGCTGTGAAAGTTCGAGATTGATGGTGGTGGGGTCATGGAGAAAGACAAACTTCCCTCTAGTCTGATGGATCGCTTTCTCTTGCGCATTAATGAATAGATCGAGAAATTGCGTATGAAAGGTTTATGGTCTATCTGATCTATCTAGTACGATCGATCAAGTCATTCAGTACAGTCTCTTCGCTAGGTGTTTATGGAATTATTATAGCAGGTCGGTCTAGGTAGTTGATATTGCTCCTGAGAAATTCGTTGTTGACCAATAAAGAAATGGGAGATAATTCATCATTCTCGTCCAAGGCGTTTCCAATTATTTAACTTCTGTCGATATCTTACGAGAAGATGTAAGCAACTATCGAAACATTCTTATGAACTCGAACTCACTAACTCATCATTCTGGTGAAAACGATACACTTTCACAATTTAGTTGTTGCTGCCCCTTCTTAACAAAATGTCACGTGAGTCTGGTCTCAATGTCGAAAGCCGTTGATGCCTGTTCTATCTAAGAAATAAGAGGTGGACTCTTGGGAAAGAGAAGTACGGCGCGATACACTAACTAAAGAGAGAGTTTCTGACAATAGTACTTCACTAATTCACTACTTCACTTTTATCGACATCTTACGAGAAAATGTAACTATCGGGATACCTTTAGAGGCACAAGCTTCAATCTTTGCCTCAACGACCACTGAACTGAACCCCAACTTAAGGCATTTTCGGGGACTAGCCCGCTTCCCATTACTCAATAGGGAGATTCCGATGATATAATTAAGGGAGCCATTGAAAGGTGACTAAAACACCAGAAACGGGGACTACCCGAGCTAATGATAGAGGCAAGAACACTTTCCGGCCAAGTCCCATTAATTGATCATAACGATATCGTGGAAATGCTGCACGGACCCATATATATAGGAACGGAAACAGAATCACCTTGATACTAAACCAGATCGAGCCCGGGGTCTTCTTGGAAATGGGAAGATCTAGGATAGGCGGCCAACCTCCTGGAGAGAGCGATGTGCATGGACCAGGTGAGTAGGGATGCAGCTCCGTGGACCGCTCGTCGGGCCTGATAGGTGGTGGTATCACACCCTTCTCAAAGGAACCGTACGTGAGACTCTCGCGTCATACGGCTCCGTCCCGGAATCAGGACCTCCCCTTTCCTTTGACCAACGGGTCCTCGAACCAAATCGATACGCGCCCAATTCCAATCACTCACCCTTTTTTGGCTTTCGGGGAAGCGCCGTCTTCAATGAGAAGTTCTACACAATTGGACTCGGCGGCTGTCTGATAGAGGGAAAGGCTTTCGCATTCTCCTCTATCATAGGAGTGAAAGTTCCCAACAATCAACGAGTTGATCATATCACCAGTAATACAATTCTATTATTCCTTGCCTCTCCCCATTTTTTCCTTATGAAAGAGAGCTTCGGTTTGTCTTTCTCTGCGTAAATTGTTGAAAATGGTTTGGGACTTCGCGTAGAAAGGGCTATCTCTTCCCCTTTCTTTCAAGTCCCGAACTATCTCCGGTAAGGCAGTCATCCCTCCGTTTTGGTCTTGGAGGGCTTCGACGATATGTTGTAACTGATTGAGCCCCGGAAGTCTCATACCATCTCTTTTCCGCAAATAAAAAATGAGATTGCTGAGCTCCCCCTCCAAATTAAATAAAGGGGAAAAAAAGTTGTACACTTCTTGTTGGTTTGGGCCGGCCTGCTCTTGCCCCCGGTTTAGCCCTTCCGCGCCTATTTCCAAAGCGGCTATCGGGCGTTTTCGAGCGGTGGAGCAGCCCTCTCCCCCAGCTGTACTCTCCCCCA